CAATATTTGATTGATTACAATTCTGTATATTCCATTTACTATAGAGGTTCCCAGGGAATTCATTAGAGGAATTTTTCCAATAAATATGGTTTGTTCTTGCGTATCCCTACCGGTTTTCCAAATTAATCCCGCGGGCACATATAATTCAGAAGAATACGTGAGTGATTCATACACAGCATCTCTTTCTTTTATCAAGGGTTCTACTAATTGATATGTTTCCACAAATAATTGAAATTCAATTTCTTGATCTGTATCTTCAATTTTTGGAAACTTATAAAGTTCTTCCGTCAATCCCTGATCAATGAATCTACAAAATCCCTCGAATTGTATCTGACTAAACCCAGGTATTGTAGACATTCCCTCATTTCCATCCCGGAGCATTTTTAGTTTCCCATTTATCGAAAAAATCCCATTCATTTTCCAAGGCTCATTCTTCGTCGAATCATATGGATCGGTCTAGTAATGATGTGGATTGATCTAGCAATGATGGAATTATATTCTGTTTACTGAATCACATGAAATTTTACCCAACTTCATATCATAGATGTAATGCATGAAATACGTATGAGCAGAGAAATAAAGAGAATTCATTTTCATTTGTATCTGTTGCAAATGAAAATGAATTCATAAAACATTCCTGGAAACAAAATTCTGACGTTTAGACTTATGGAATCTTGTATAGAATATCAAAAGTGATCAAATTTCTACCTATTACTATGATATTAGGATCTGCTGATTGGGTACTATAAAAAAAGTAAATGGATTCAGGATCTGTTCTCTATGAATGAGATAAAGACATAAAGGAACCTTATAGAGTTTACCCCTTAATTTAAAATTTAATTTAGCACTTAACTTTTTTCGCGGATTCCGTTGTTCAAAAATGATTCGCAGAAAAGGGAGGCATTTTTACCCATTTGTTAGTCAAATTCGCGGAATACGATTGAAGTGCGCAAAAGGGGTTGTATTTATTAAGTTAAGCACACGAAACGAAGACTAAAGACTATCGGCATATCACTTATCCCAAGTGAAATTGGGGTAACGCAGGCCGTCCTATATCATAATTTCTATTTGATATTCAATATATTCAATGAAAAATGGAAGCACGCTAATTACCTTAATTCCCTATGGACATATCATATATAAATATGATCCCGGATTAGGTATATCCGTGTAACAACTTCTGTTCTGGGGTTTACATATACACATAATTGTTGTTATACTTGAAATTGAAAAGGATTTATTATTGAAAATTATTGATACTGATTAGTTGTGTATCAATTGCATTTTCTTATGCCATTAAGGAAACACAATTTATTTGAGATCCAAGAACTTTTCATGAATTAAGAGTCAATAGTTAATGGGTCCAATTTTATTTGCACTGAATTTTTTATTTTGTGACCAAAAATTTTTCTTTCAATAGAAAAAGAAGGGAAATTTTTAGGCGTTGTGTGTTTTGATATTTTAGATACTATACAATTAATAGAAGAGAAGGATCCGGCTCAAAAAGGAAGGATTTTTTTTAGTTTAGGTTTATTATATTAGGAAAGGAATAAGGAAAATGGGATTCAAGATGCAAATCCAATCAAAAAAGGCATATTTCCATCTAATCTATTTGGATCGTTTTGGCGGCATGGCCGAGTGGTAAGGCGGGGGACTGCAAATCCTTTTTCCCCAGTTCAAATCCGGGTGTCGCCTGATCAATAAAAAACCCTAAATCCCTTTGCTTGCTGATATAATATAAGTCGCCGAATCCTTTTCCTATGCTTATGCTAGGCGAGGATTCGAACTTCCGATACTTGTACTTGCTTGATTTTAAGAAGCTGGAGGTTAAAAGATTGTCAATCCTTGTGCTGGGGATTCCAGAGAGAATCTTTGGATAGGAAGGACTAGGCTATACTGTCTAATGAACGATTCTTGAATTAGATAGTTGAGTGGGGAATTGATAGCTGTGGAAAGGGTGGAAGATGCTTTGTATACAGACTCGCGATAATATAATTTATGAGTTATGAGTGCTCAGGCATTAAATCAATATTGGATTGGATGAATAATTGGCCTCTTTTTCTTTTATAGTATAGAATAAAAAAAAAGATAATGAAAAAAAAATTCTTAATTTTCGGTAACACCCAAGCAAGAATGTAATAGAATATAAGGCCCCCCAGTGTCTTTGTGAAATACTCAGGAGGCCATAAGTATTAGATCAAACGGTAGATAGGGATATATGATGGATAGTGATCTATCTTGATTGTATATTGTTATGCTTTTTGGGAACAAAAGAAACAATAGGTATTATTATTCCTGCATGTTCCATTAATAGCATTCCCTTGATAATTACAAGAAAGTAACTGTGTATCTTGCTTGTACTTAATGCTTCCCAATTCTACCAGAAATAATATATGAACTTGTTATGGGTGGGGTTTATTGGATTAGTTCATCAATAGCCCTCGTTCAGAATCCCTTTTTGACTCTGTGCCATTGATTACATTATTATTAGTGATCAATAATGGAAGAGTTTCTTCATATTCAGAGAGATAGGGGACATAATTCACATGGATATAGTAAGTCTTGCTTGGGCTGCTTTAATGTTAGTCTTTACATTTTCCCTTTCACTCGTAGTATGGGGAAGAAGTGGACTCTAGGGTCATTACTAATTTAATTGAGTTGAGTAATCAAACTGTATTAATAGTTTCATAGATCGTTCTGTTCTGCAAAGCGTTTTTAAAGAAAAATATCTTCATTTCAAAATTATACGAGAATCCAGTTAGTTTTAGTTTTAGTTAAAGTAATAGATGAAGAATAACCTTTCAATCAAACAAATATTTCAATGATTCCCCTGTTCGTATTTTGAAAGTAAAAGAAATACACATGATATAAAATTTTTTCCAACCGAATTAAATATTCAATATTCTATTTGGATGAACTAGCTCTTAACAGAATTATATATGGATATTACAATGAGGAGCAACCAACCCCCCTTTTATTTGTTTCTCGCTTTACTGTTCAAAGAGGAAGTCTATCTGTTATTATGTAGATACGTACTTTATACCGGGGGAAACGTCGATATAGTGTTTGTCCAACCAAGTACTACACATAATAAGATCTTGCGCTGGGCAATTCACATATTGTGCATTTACCTTTGTTTGAGACTCCTATAAATATTCTTTTTTTATCGACTCACTTAATATCATGGTTCATGCGTTAGAAATAGAAATAGGCGGTATCTACTACTCTTTTTACAAATATGAAGAATTTCCCGTGGAATTCGTTGAATCACCTGTCAACGGCTAAATCAATTACTCCTTGTCGGAATGCTAAAAAAAAAGATGACTAGGTTTCTTTTATATAATCTATTCTACGCCCATACCATATCTTCTTCCATTGATTGTTTCGGCGGATCCCCGGATCCATATTCGAAATAAAAAAAAAATAATATTTAATATTAATATAATATATAATATAATAATAGTAAAACCAGTAATTAGAACCGTAAGACATAAGAGTCAAAGTGGGCATTTAATTATATCGTATTGATCGAAATCGGTACAAATCAAATGGATGTATCAAAGAACTCGAATTGGGTTACTATTTATATGTAACACACATGTGAGTTATATGTACATATATCAATATACATATCCATATTAAGCCTATATATCTATATCTTTATACAGTCATATCTTTCCAACTTTCTAATTTTATATAATAATCGAATCGATAGTGTGGTAGAAAGGTTCCTATATTTCTTTCTACCATACTATCAGATCTCATATGCTGCTGATTTTAATCCGCTCATTTCATTTAAGACGTGGAATTTGAACCCCTTTTATTTCTTCCATTATTGATAAGAACTTAGAAGTCAAGCTTGATTCAAATTAATCATTTTGACTGACCGTTTTTACGTAAATGATAAGTAAAAAAGCAGTAGGGACTAGAATGAACAGTGCAGTAGCAATAAATGCGAGAATATTTACTTCCATAATTTCATCTTTTACTTCATAATAACTCGGGATCTAATCCCATAGAGATTCTAAATCTTTCTCTTATAAATTCAATGGGAGGAATACATCCCGATGATATTGATCCGATTCAATATCATGAATAACAATATCTGAGCTATCAAATCTATTCATCGTCTAGAATGGAATAGTATAACATAGGAAGATCTTTTATCCATACGGAATAAAAACGTAATAAAAAATTTCATTCCTGATCCAATCAAGAATCCCATTGAATTTATTATTATCCATTCGTTATTTTCTATAACCTACCGTCTTATTTCTTTATAGAATCATATAATGAGGTATCATCTGACCCATCTTTCACTTCCATTGGTCACAAACCCAACCCAAATAGTAGAAGTTAAATGGAAAAGAAGAAAAGATCTAATATTTTGACAAATTCACTAGACTCTTTTTTCGTTTGTTCTTTCTTCGATAGGACCTTCCCCTTAAATGGGAATAAAAAAATATTATTCATTCCCTCACTAAGAGAAGAGGGGTGTATCTTTTCTTTGTTTGATCTTTCTTTTATTAAAATACTCCTTTCTTTCCTTGGATTGGTACTGGGACACATATATCAAAAATGAAGTGTGCAATTTGCATGATATAAATAGATTGTTTCCAATTAGTAATTTAATTTAGGTTATAAAAAATCGGAGTTAGAAAAAGGGGGTAGCTTTTTTACTCTGAAAGGTATTTTATCGAGGTAACTATGTTCAAATTCAAATTAAGTTAATTTTGTATCGTACAATAAACGAATCAAATTTTGTGTATGGACTCTGGTGAAAACATATATATGGGTATTCGATTTCCACGGATCAGGAGCAATCGAAAAAACCAGACAGGCATCTCTTGGAATCCCTAATCTAATCTAATATAGGGTGCTACCAACAATTGTAGCAATACACATATGTCTATCTCAGATCAATCGGTACTAATTGAAGTAATTGAAATTTCTCAATAATAAATTCGAAACGAAAAAAGAAAAAGAAATTAGGACCCCCTCCGGGAATTAGATCCCACTCCCCGCCCCTTGACAGAAAATAAAGAGATGAATTGATGGAGTCATCGGATACTAGGTCGGGACTGACGGGGCTCGAACCCGCAGCTTCCGCCTTGACAGGGCGGTGCTCTGACCGATTGAACTACAATCCCAGAGAAATAAGGTATACTGCATACATATTCTTATTAGAATCGTCGTATTGTAACAGAGAAAGGGGCGATATATTTAATATCCACACCACATGGATATGGACTTTAGTGAGAACGACACGGATTACCAGTAATCCTATTGTCAAATCGTGTTAAATCGATTGATAAGAAATCCTTTCAATGAAAAAAAAAATATTTTTTATTCTTTTCTTTAATCAATCCTTTCGCTATATTATATTTCCAGATATGAATCTAGATCATTAAAAAATTCAGAATATATGGGAACAATTTTTTCATAATATATATCTTGATAGGATATAAGATGTCTTCTTTTCTTTATTCCCCAGGCATTTCCGGAGGACAAATTTATTATATAATCTCATGATGGATCGGTGAATTCTTGGGCCGAGCTGGATTTGAACCAGCGTAGACATATTGCCAACGAATTTACAGTCCGTCCCCATTAACCACTCGGGCATCGACCCAGGAAGAATCAATTCTAGACTTATTGATAATACATGATCAACCTCCTTTCGTAGTACCCTACCCCCAGGGGAAGTCGAATCCCCGCTGCCTCCTTGAAAGAGAGATGTCCTGAACCACTAGACGATGGGGGCATATCTGCCCGATCGACATCATACTATACTCATAGTATGAATAGTTTTTTGTAATTGTCAATATAATAGAATGGTGTGACTAAATACGAATAAGTTTTCCATCTTTCGCGATTCCAATAGAATTTTTTTTTTCTTCATTCATGGTTATGGTTCATGAACCATTCAAAATTCTATTTCTATAATAGAAATAGATTCTATATCATATTTCTAATGATATATCCATATCATTATAATGGATAAACATTCTTATAGAAAATAATAAACGTTACTTCTCTATTCTATATGATCTATATGAAATGAAGTAATGTTATAATTATAATGAAGTAAATGTGTTATATATTATAATATGTTATATATTATAATATATATATTAGGATCCCTGGTGATTTGCCCGACAGAAAAAGGTTAAAACCCATTCTTCAATTCAACTTTCACCCATCGATTCACTCATTGTTAAGATGAGATATGCCCATCTTAGGGCTCGGAAATTAGGAAACGATAGAAAGTTTCTTTTTTTTATAAGAGCTTGATTCCAGGTACGAGTTGGATCTTTTCATTACATGATTTGATCACATATCAAATATCTTGGATCTATGTTAAATTGTGTATCAATCGAGCGAATCTCGTTGTGATAGGGGTCTATAAAAAAGCAATTAGGGTTTAGCCTAGACTGCCTAAAAAAATTATTATTCCAAAATCAGACACCATGAGTCTACTGCGTGCACCTATGTATATAATAGATATACATATATTATGTATACGTCTTCACATTGGCTCATTCAGGAATGGAATAAATATGGGCCCTTTTAACTCAGCGGTAGAGTAACGCCATGGTAAGGCGTAAGTCATCGGTTCAAATCCGATAAGGGGCTTTTTCCACAAAAACTCCAGTTTGAGTCTTCATTTTTTAGTGGATAATAGAGATATTAAGAGATATTATTGATATTTGTAATAAATAAAGTAATCATACGCATAATATAATATATATAAAGAAATAGTCATTATTATAATTATAATTCGAATTATAATGAGTTAATTATTATTATAACATAATGAGTTATAGTATAGTAATTTTATTATATTATAAAATAAAGTTGAGCATTTGTTCATTATAATGATAAGTCACCCCGCTTATTGGGAGGACGACTATGTCACTCACTACAGGTTATACTCCGACTCAGGTTTCATTATTCAATATTTTTGGTTCCAGGGCATAGATATTCTATCTACCCAATCCCAATTATGAATCACCAAATATTCCCACTTCTCCATTATTCCAATCAAATCCATCGTAAATATAAGAAATAAACAAAAGAAAAAGTAAGTGGACCTGACCCATTGAATCATGACTATATCAGCTATTCTGATATTCAAATTGGATAGAGATATAATTGTAGCCTCAGAATTTTTTTGCATTTACGTAAACTACGCCGCAAGAATTTGTCGATATTTCCGATTAAATCTTCTTGTTCCTGAACCCTCCACAGGAATAAATTATTATTCCGTTCCTTCATGGGAAACGTTTATTCCGAGTAAAAAAAAAATAAGAGACGTCTATTTTTTAATATCTTTCTTGGATTCCAAAAAAAGATCAGTTACTTATATCTAGATAGGATGTTTATCTGTTATCTATATAACGATATAGATATATATATCAGGTCGTGGCTTCATTTCATGTACCAAATATTTACATATTGATGTATCCGATATTTTTGTTTCTACAATATGAAACGGAT